AAAAATATCGGATTTTTAATGTATTTCATCAATCTAAGTGGAATAAACAAACTGGATTCCTTGTTGGTTAGTCAAATTCCAACGAAAACCACATAATTGAAAGAAATGAAATATCCGAATTTGAGATTTATATGATCAATAAACTAAGGTTTTGTTGTTATCGACCATGGAATTCGACAGAAGCAATGAGAAATAGATACGAATAAAGCAGGATTAAGGGGGGAAATAAAAAAATAGTAGAGAAAAGTTATACAAAGTTATATACAAATCACTACCCCCCCTTGGTATTTCTTTAATTGAATTTCGTTTGATTAGGTCGAAGTTCCTTAAAAACTTCTGCCTTCTTTAAAATATCCTGAACAGTTCCTGTAGGTTGAGCACCCTTTTCAAGGAAATATAGAATAGCAGGAACATTTAAATAAGTTTGATTCTTCAGTGGATCATAAAAACCCACTTTTCGAAGATCTTTTCCTTCTCTTCGGGATCGAACATCAATTGCAACGATTCGATAGACGGCTCATTGGGATAGATGTAGATGAACAATACCCCCCCTAGAAACGTATAGGAAGTTTTCTCCTCGTACGGCTCGAGAAAAAATGATTTGATTCGAAGTTTTGTCTATGTATGGAATTCTAATAAATGAAAAATGAGCCTATAAAATCAATTAGACTATGATTTTAGTCTTTTTTTTTCTTCTTCCTTCCTGAAAATGAAAAAGAAACCATTCGTACTCATAACTCAAGTTGGATAACTCTCAAATAGCTTATAAGGAAAAAATCTTTAATAAATTTCATTTATTGAGTGGTCTTTACCCCCTTTATGTTTGTCTCGTTTAAAATTCTATTTTGATTCTTCAGTCTGATCCAGTTATTGAGACTATCGAGACAATTAAAAGGGTCTTTCCTTGTTCTGGGATCCTTTATCTTTGTTTTAAATCATTGGGTTTAGACATTACTTCGGTGCTTCTTAATCCTTTCAAAATGGCAGCAACATACCCTTTTTTGTGATTTCTCTTTCTATCAAAGAATCCTACGGACAGTTGATTCCCGCGTGATACACTTTGGATCGAAAACGTTTGATCAATTCCAACAGGTTTTGCTTTTGAATTGGAAACTTGCTCAAATTGGATCCTTTCCATTTCTATCTTCGAAGATATATTTACGAAGTTGTTCCAATTTATTGATTGGCATTAACCCTAGATCCTTGCCCCCGAGAAATGAATTAATCCTTTCCACTCGAGCTCCATCGTGGACTATTTACAACCCAACAAAAAGCGAAAAACGAAGGGTTCGAGTGGAACAGAACAAACGATGTCGAGCCAAGAGCACCTTCATTCCTATATAAATATAAAATAGCGGATGTAAAAATCCACAACGGATCTGTCCTTCAAGTCGCACGTTGCTTTCTACCACATCGTTTCAAACGAAGTTTTACCATAAAATTCCTCTAATTTGGAACCGGTATGGAATTGATTCAATCATGGAATCATGAATAGTCATTGGTTCAGTTGTACATAGACATTGCGTAATCTATACTTTTTCTTCTATATATGATATGTGTAAAGATTTTTCTGAAGAAGTCTTAGCAAGACACCATTTTTAACTTTAACATATATATATAACGAAATAGAAATAGATAAACGAATAAATAAGTTCTTTTTGAGTCTGCTACTTCAAGTGACTCATATAGGATAGATTGACCTATTTCCTACTTTTTGAGTACCAAAGATTCAACTTACAAGGAATCATTCCAAATTTTTATTAAAACTATTTCGAATGGAAAAAGGTTCCTATTTAGACATCATTAAAAGATAAGTCTTTTTTTTTTTATTGACCCATCACTGATTTCAAATAGATAAATAGATCACAGAAAAGAAGAAAGAAATCCCATTTTTTTTCATGAGATGGATAAAAAAACTGATGTAAGGTAAGATTTGAATCTTTATTCTTTTCATCTGATTGCGAAAATCCAAATCGAAAAAATCGAGAGGGGTTTTCGTATCTATCAGATAGACTGAACAATTGTCACTGTTATAGATATTCTATAATACTTAATTTAACTAATTTTAGTTTCAAAAATTTAAGGGATCCCAAACCTTTTTCACAAAAACCGAAAGACTATTGTCATTGAAATAGAACGATACATATAAGCTAAACATTTCCTCATTTTATATGCATTTTGTTTAACATGGGGTTGAGTAATATTTCAATAATCGAATCTTGTCATAAAGTGACTAAAAGGGATAGGATAAATCACCCCTGCCTCAATCCAATCGTTACATAGATTTACAATTCTTCATTATAGCCAAACAAAAAAAATACCTAAATAAAATAAAAAAACGAGATTCAAAATACATCCATCGTTGAAAATTCAAATAGATATGGGATGGAAAGTTTTTCCAAGTAACTAACTTCCCTAAATATCAAAGGGAATGAACATATGATGAAAAGCCCACCCAACTTTTTTGAATTCAAACTCTTTTGTTTTGATCCATGTTCTCATCTTACCTGATAAAAAATAGATTCAGGTCCAGATGCGTGTCATTTGAACTCGATTCAGTTCAGTTTGTGAAAAAAGATATGATTCATATAAGATAGAAAAGAATCACATTCCATCTAAAATTAGACTTTAAACAAAAAGTTGTTCAAGAAAACAATCTTTATTCTAAAATTAGAAAAAAATGGATATGGCTCTGGGACGGAAGGATTCGAACCTCCGAATAGCGGGACCAAAACCCGTTGCCTTACCACTTGGCCACGCCCCATTATCAATTTCGAATCTACACTAAGAAACAATAATATTGTTATTGGTTGTTTGTCAACTCCAGTCCAAATATCTATAGAATAGATTATTACTAGGATTTTAATCCATATAGATATAGAATTCAACTTAATTTATTGATCATTACATATAATTCAATTAAGATATTGTATGAAAGTATGATTTCTTCTATTCTCCTTTGAGAATTGGAGGATTTTTGATTGGGTGGGTTCAAAGAAAAAGAAGGATTTTTTGTATACCTTACTTCCTTTCTTCCTTTTTCCTTATATCAATAACTCAATCAAAATGCAATTATCTCCAAGAACAAAATGTCTGTTATGCTTAATATCTTTTGTTTGATCTGTATTTGTCTTAATTCTGCCCTTTATTCGAGTAGTTTTTTCTTCGGCAAATTGCCCGAAGCCTATGCTTTTTTGAATCCAATCGTAGATGTTATGCCAGTCATACCTGTGTTTTTTTTTCTCTTAGCCTTTGTTTGGCAAGCTGCTGTAAGTTTTCGATGAGATCCTTAATAATATCCTAGAAGATTCATGATTTCTTCGAGAAAAAATTCTCTAACAATTGATAAAATCAGATAAGTTTTAGAGTCTGAATCCTCGATTCACACATTGAAATTCTTGGATAGTCGCCATAAATCCGGCTTACCCCATTTCCTCCTTTTTTGACCCTTTTCCAGTGAAAGACCCTAACCCTATTATATTAATTATATTAGGGTCTCCCACAATATCGAATTTGGATATGAAAGAAATTTTTGTTAATGAAAAACTCTTATTCCAAATAAATTTCTGACAATTCATTTCTATTTCTAGAAAAACCTCATTTCTTGGTGTCAAAATAGGATATGTGGTAGAAAAATGGAAGATCTATTCTCTTTTTTTCCAAAAAAAAATCATCTTGGAGATTGTGTAATGCTTACTCTGAAACTCTTCGTTTATACCGTAGTGATATTTTTTGTTTCTCTCTTCATCTTTGGATTCCTATCTAATGATCCAGGACGTAATCCTGGACGTGAAGAATAAAATCAAAAGAGTTTTTCCTTGGTTCATTTTCCAATTTTCTTAGGATTTTATCTATTCCACACGTTTAACTAAGATTTCAAAAATTGGAAAATGAAATAAATAAATAAATCAAGTCATCAACGGAACCGGAAAGAGAGGGATTCGAACCCTCGGTACGAATAACTCGTACAACGGATTAGCAATCCGACGCTTTAGTCCACTCAGCCATCTCTCCCAATTGAAAAAGCGAATTACTACATTACACATAATGTAAGGAGTCTTTCTTTCTCTATTCTATAGAGATATACAAATCAGGAATTTCTTTTAGATTAGATAAAGGAAGGGCTCGAACGAGCCTATAACCTATAAATAAAAATAATAAAAATAAAGAAAAAAAAAAAGAAGACATCTTTGTGTTGATTTTGTTCGAAAGTCCCTTCTTATTCTGATGGCCTGGCCTGGTCAGTACCTAGCCGGGCCCCTTTTTTTGTTCCAACGAATTATAGATAAATAATGATTTATTTGATTTGAAAACAAAAATGCTTGTTATTTATTATATTCAATTGAATATAAAATATTCAAGCAACAACAAAAAGAAGAAAGACTATTTACATTCTTTTTATTTTTCTATTTGAATTTTAGTTTCATTTTAGGAACTAAAAAAGAAACTATCTATTTTTCCACAATGCATTTTTCTGTTATGATTTTAGTGTTTTTTGTGATCCGTAGCTATCAAAACTTCTTCAGCAAAAGAGAAAACTTTAGTTATTTAATTTAAATAAAATGAACCCTCCTTTCAGAATCTCATTAAATTGTAAATCCCCCCCACGAAAAATTTCAACACTCTAATTTTGATGATTCTTTGATGATCCAATCCTATCTTGATCATGCCCAATTATCCTGTTCGACAAAAGGTCCATTTGTATACAATAATCGCATTGTAGCGGGTATAGTTTAGTGGTAAAAGTGTGATTCGTTCTATTACCCCTTTAATAGTTAAAGGGTCTTTCGGTCTTATTCATATTCCGATCAAAAACTTTATTTCTTATAAAGGATTTAATCCTTTACCTCTCAATGAAAAATTCGAGAAAAAAAAGAAAAATTCTCGTGATTTCTATCCATGAGTCACTTAGAAAGTGAAAAGTTGGATTATAAAATTGCGAAACATAATTTTTGAATTGGATCAAGACTTCCAATTGAATAAGTATGAGTAAAGGATCC